ACTCAAAAGAACCGGCACAATACGCCTAATCGATTTGAATTGAAAAAATTCTGTCCCTATTGTTACAAACATACGATTCATGGGGAGATAAAGAAATAGAGCGAACCAAGTACCTGTGTCTTACCCTTTCAAGGAAGGGGAAAAAATGACATTATATATATAACATATTTAAATAGAAAATAAACAAATCCTATTTTGGGTGGATTTAAAATGAATTAGAATTCAGAAATAGGATTTTAGGGATAAGGAATAAATTAAACAAACAAACCATGGATAAATCCAAGCGACCTTTTCTTAAATTCAAGCGATCTTTTCGTAGGCGTTTGCCCCCGATTCAATCGGGGGATCGAATTGATTATAGAAACATGAGTTTAATTAGTCGATTTATTAGTGAACAAGGAAAAATATTATCAAGACGCGTGAATAGATTGACCTTGAAACAACAACGATTAATTACTCTTGCTATAAAACAAGCTCGTATTTTATCTTTGTTACCCTTTCTCAATAATGAGAAACAATTTGAAAGAACCGAGTCGACCGCTAGAACTACTGGTTTTAAAGCCCGAAATAAATAGGCTTACTTTTTCTTCACTTGAATCATAATTACAAGAATCTAGATTTGAGTGAATCTAGATTTGAGTATCGTGTCGTAAGAAAAAAATGAATCGGAAAAAAAGAAATCTGTTTTTATTGAATTGAACGTGTTCATTCATTTTGACTACTTTAGCATATTTTCTCATACTAATTTCTACTCTACCTTCCCGGAGTTCATTCTCCGGGTAACTCAATTTAAATTATTCTGGTGGATTCTTTCCAACCTACTTCCTTTATGATTTCGTTCGAAATCATATAAAGACAATTCCTATTTGATATAGCTATTTGTGCAAGTATTTTACGGTTAAGAAGCAACTGTCTCTTGTACAGATCGTGTATTAATCTACTATAACTATAGGATACTCCCCTTTCGCGAATTACTGCGTTTATCCTAGTGATCCACAAACGACGAAAATCTCTCTTTTTCCTATCCCTATCCCGATGAGCCGAAACTAAAGCTCTTATTTTCTGTTGAGTAATAGTTCTAGTAAGCCTTGAATGAGCCCCTCGAAAGCTTGATGCAAATAAACGAATTTTTGTTCTACGTCTCCGAGCTATATATCCCCGTTTAATTCTGGTCATTGAATAAATAAAACTTTGACGAATAACTAATTGATTGCCTTTCTTTCAGTTATTCTTTTCCCCCTTCCTAGTCTATTAATAACAAAACGGATTTTTCCAATGTATAAGATCAAAATTCCAATGGCTTTGGCTACTCTAACCTTCCCGACCACGATTTTTTCTTTTTTTTTTTTTGGTATTTCACTGCGAAATAAGACCGAAATAAGAAATTGTATTTTCCTAGGTATCAAAAATATAGTAAATAAAAGAAATAAGAAAAGAAATAGTGGGTTCCTTCGTTTCTATGGTTACTTCTTAAACGGTGAGGTCTTCTCTATACACCGGAGCCTTTACTTTATACTTTAATTTAATATTTAATCAACTAATTGATGTTATTGGGAACTTGTATAGTTCACACGCTTTGGCTCTACCCATGAATTATCCAGTAATAGGTCTTTCACAATAAGATCCACCTATACAGTAACGGTATTTAATTATGAAAGTTTGCTGGGTAGCTGACCCTCTTAGTCCGTTCTTGCCAGATTGGGAGCCTACCTAATCTTTATGTTTTATGCTTTTAAAATAAGATTTCCTCCGCTTAATGGATAACCATTTGTTACCAATGGAAAATTTCTTATCATCTTAAATTCAGGTGATTGGATTTACACCAACGGAAACCATAAACTTCATACACAATAGAGGGATATGGTAGAGTTTTTTTTTTTGAATAATGGATGGAGTTCCTTTTTCCATCCTATCCCATTCACCGGTACTGATCATTGATACTGTAAAAGTAGTTTTCTTGCTTTTGTGCCAGCTCATGATCTAAACGAGTCGCACATACACCCTAGTACATGTTCCTCGACGCTGAGGGCACCCCCGAAGAGCGGGGGATTTCGTGACATTTCTGATTGGCTGTCTTGTATTTCTAATAAGTTGTTTAATAGTTGGCATGTTGAATCGTATACATAATATGATGGGTTGGTTTAGATTGATCCTAACCGAATGATGGTGAATTACTTCTATTTAATAGAATATTCAATTCGAAGATAAAATCTCAAATCACGGATTTGCGCGAAATCCATGTTATTTTCCTTGAACCGCTACAAAATCAACAATTCCATAAGCTTGGGCTTCTGTTGCTGACATAAAAATATCTCTTTCCATATCTTCGGATACAACCCATAAGGGTTTGCCCGTTCTTTCCGCATAAACCCTTGTGAGGGTTTCACGCAGTTTTAGCAGTTCTTCCGCTTCCACGACAAATTCGCCTACTTGTGCCATATAAAAACCACTAGCAGGTTCATGCATCATTACCCTGATGATATAACAAAATAAAAGCTTCCCCTATCTCGCATGATAAAGGAAAGAGAAAAGAAAGATAAAGAATAGAAAAAAGATAGAATTGAACAACCGTACAGGCATCTTTTGTGCATACGGCTCTACAAGAAAATTGACCCCCCTCCTTTCTATTTAAGAAAGAGAAAAATAGAATCTATCAGACTCAGATGGGTAAATAATCAAATTGCCATCCTTCCTTTCGGAGGAGTTAAAAAATACTATGATGGCTCCGTTGCTTTATATGTTTATTTTTTCTTTTTTTTTGTCTGTGATTCAGCAATCCCAAAGTTTCTTTTTAATCCGATCAAATAAGGAAAAAATATTTTTTTTTCGTACTCTTTCATAACATAAATATTGTTAAGAACTTTCCGGCATGAAAACAAAAAGTTTGTGACGCTGAACTGAACTCCCGATAGATAAGAGAAAATCGGAAATACCCCTTATCTCATACTACTCTCTCGATACAGAATCTAATGTTTTGAAAAAAAAACCAATACAAAAATTTCTCATATCGAATTCGAAGTGCCATGCTATTATTACTTAGTATTCATAAGGCGAAGGCATAGTCTTCTTTTTTCTCTCAAATAAAAACCTCATTGGCGCCAAGCGTGAGGGAATGCTATACGTTTGGTAAGTTGTCCTCCGACCAGGATAAAAGATCCCATTGAAGCAGCTAATCCTATGCATACTGTATGGACATCTGGTCGCACAAATTGCATAGTATCATAAATGGCGATCCCAGGTATTACCCAGCCCCCAGGAGAGTTTACAAACAAATACAGCTCTTTGGTCTCATCCTCCATACTGAGATATATCATAAGACCAATAAGTTGATTCGAAAGCTCGGTACTAATCCCTTGGCCTAAAAAAAGTAATCTTTCTCGATAAAGTCGGTTGATTAGGGTAAAATTGTATCCCTTAGGAACCGTACATGCGCCTTTTGATGCATACGGTTCAAAAAAATTGTGAATCAATGTATAGATTCCAGTCCTCTTTCTTTTTTTCTAGAAAGGTTCTTTCTTACTTCTAACGAAAGGGCTTTTCTTCGATTTTTCAATAAAGACGAGTTTTTACTCCTTTTTTATATTTTCGATTTTCCATTATAAAATTCGAAGTTATAAGAAAGGGTCATTAAACTTATCGAATTAACTTCTCATTGATGTATTCTTTCATCGAGATTTAATCCAAACCGCGATGGTATTTTCTTGTTCCTGAATGGGTCTGTTTCATCTTTTTAGGTTTATGCTCTACTCCGGGTAAAGATCCGCCCGATTTGGATTTGTACATATAGGACAAATGCTCCCATTACCATTTCTTTTTTTTTTTCAATTCATTTTATACAAGTATTTATTAGAGTTGAGATAACTTTGCTTGACAATTAGGATCTCTTTACAAAGAAAAAATATGAATAGCAATCATAGATATCTTACCAATCCAATTGGGTTTTTTCTAAACGGAGCCTGGATACTTCATTTTTTTAGTCCAACCAAGCCAACCATAAATTATTCTAATTGAATTATTCTAATTGATAATAGTAATATAAATCCCCTCAAAAATGTATCTAATTGCACTTCACGCTCCAAATTTTTGATGATTCAATTTATCTTTCTTGGGCGAAACGGGGGATATCTCGATCGGGGGAGAGAACGGGGAAATACCATATGACCCAATATATCTGACAAGTCGCACTATACGTCAACCCAAGATGAAATTGGATCTCCAGGATTTCGGAATATAACTTTTGGAACACCAATAGGCATTAAATGAAAGAAAGAATTAAATACTATATTTCACTTTGAGGTGGAAACGTAACAATTTTTTTATTGTCTTTATAATATTCATATTGGTTTTTATCGTATTTATTTTATCCATGGATTCTAAAAATTCATAAAGAAAGACAGAATGAATAAACTCAAATTATTACGAATAGGTCTTTCTAATGATAAATAAGTATGGACTCATTCGCTCATAGAAAATGGGATCAACTCCCCCATTGCGTATTGGTACTTATCGAGTATAGAATAAATCTGCTTCTCTTTGTTCCTACGAACAGAATTGTTCCATTATTACCAACAGAATAGAAACCCTTGTTCGGAAATAATCGACTCAACAAGAGTGGTCCATAGAATAGTCATATTATAGTCTTTTCTAATGCAATAAAGTTACGTAGTGTCCATTTATCTTTGATATAAGGGGTATTTCCATGGGTTTGCCTTGGTATCGTGTTCATACCGTTGTATTGAATGATCCCGGTCGGTTGCTTTCTGTTCATATAATGCATACAGCTCTGGTTGCTGGTTGGGCCGGTTCGATGGCTCTGTATGAATTAGCGGTTTTTGATCCTTCTGATCCTGTTCTTGATCCAATGTGGAGACAGGGTATGTTCGTTATACCCTTCATGACTCGTTTAGGAATAACCAATTCCTGGGGCGGTTGGAGTATCACAGGGGGGACTGTAACGAATCCAGGTATTTGGAGTTATGAAGGTGTAGCGGGAGCACATA